CATATGCAATACGGTTTAAAACGCCAATGTTAAAAACTTTTTTCTAGCAAAAGTCGAAGTGATAGGTCAAATAAAGGATATTGAGGCCACTTAGCACCCACCCCTGAAAAGAAGATAATGACTTCTGTACTGGTAGTAAATATGCCAATAACTTATGGGATTAAGCCAGGATGATTTATCAGATTGTCCTCTGATTGAGCCCCCTAATCTAATGGCATTGAGTTGGTTTGGTTGGTCTACGATCTACGTTGTGTGGTCTACGATCAGAAAAGGGTGGTCATAGATCAGTTGTTCAAGGAGATCAGTACAATGACACAAGTTAAGAAAAGGTTGGGCTATTTCATAGCGCCTGTGGTCTACGATCAGTTATTATTGAATAGTCTACTGTTTGAAAGAGAGTAAAACGCCCAAAGATAACGTGTAGAGGAGATCGTCCACCAATAATAGGAGCCATCGTCTTCTTACTCAGATAAGCAGCCATCATTAAATTAAGGCATCAGGCTTTACTAGGGATCCTAATAGGGAACTTTCATTCCCGTGATCTACGCGCGTTAGCCCTCGAGCAACTTCCAGGAGATGGCGATTTTTACATTCTACAACTCAGTATTGTGGATTAAAAACGAGCATGAGGTTGGTCGTAGATCAGTTATTAGTGGTCTACGATCAGTTATTAGTGGTCTACGATCATAGTTGTATGGTACTACAGATGAATATAATTCCATGGTGGTAAGAACCATGCGATAAAAGGCTTGAACCATTGCACTAACTTCACTTTTGCATTTCATCATATAGAGAGCCGTCTAATTCTAGCGTGATCATCTATGACTATGAAGCCGAGAAAATACCGAACTCCAGAGTCAGAAGAGACAGGAGCCGGTCCCCATAGAAAAAAAGGGAGTTGGTCATAGATCTACGTTGTGTGGTCTACGATCAGAACAGTATTGGTCGTAGATCAGGGAGAGTTGCTTACGAGGGGTGCTGTACGCTAACGGTAATTACCTCCCAGGGAAGGGGAGCCGCATAAAAAGAGACTCTAAAAAGACTGTATTAGAGCAGCAGTCGGGCTCGTTGCAAGAAAGGGTAGTTGAATGTGTTAGGCGGAGAGAATATAGCACGTAGAAGCTTATAGAGTCGGTAGTTCGACGGATTAATGCTTGCCAGAGAGAGTTCTATAGCCCTTAGGATAAAGACATTACCTTCGGATTTAATAGAGAGCGCGTTCTGATCTCCTTCGGACCCTCTGAAATACCCCAAAAATTCTTTGTATTCATGTCAGGATTTCGCGCTGAGGAGGCCTTCGCTCCGTTGGGACGAGCTGGTCGAGATGTGGTGTCCAGTCCGGTGAGGGCTGCGCTATGCCACCTGTCCTTACCTGGGGAGCTCGCTCCAGCGTACCGCCTCTATGATCTACGACCAACCTGGGGAGTACTGCTTTAGCAAAGCTAACGGTAGGTCAGACAGGTCTGGGACCATCCTTCCTTTCATAGGCTGGAGCAAACCTTGCGTTTACATAGCGCAGCCCTTTAGTTGCATGTTCCACCTAGGCAAGACCCTACTTGCTGGTTTATCCATCATCCAATCCACAACAAATCGGATGAAAGCCTGATACCGCTCCGTGGGCTAAGACCATCCTACTCAAACGAGATTGAAAACTACCATTCCGTCGAATCGGAAAAGGTTTCGAAGAGCGCAGAAGGTCAGTTCGGTGGTAAGATCTGAAGGGGAGATTCACGGGTAACTTCGGAGGGTGGGGAAGCAAGAGAGAGAGGAGGAATAAAAACCTTTCTACTAGGAATCAAGTTAGCCCCAACGACACTCGGCTTGAGATGGGCATTTTCGGGGACTAGCCCGCTTCCCATTACTCAATAGGGCAATTCCTCGCACATAATTAAGGGAGCCATTGAAAGGTGACTAAAACACCAGAAACGGGGACTACCCGAGCTAATGATAGAGGCAAGAACACTTTCCGACCAAGTCCCATTAATTGATCATAACGATATCGTGGAAATGCTGCACGGACCCATATATATAGGAACGAAAACAGAATCACCTTGATACTAAACCGGATCGAGCCCGGGATCTTCTTGGAAATGGGAAGATCTAGGATAGGCGGCCAACCTCCTGGAGAGAGCGATGTGCATGGACCAGGTGAGTAGGGATGCAGCTCCGTGGACCGCTCGTCGGGCCTGATAGGTGGTGGTATCACACCCTTCTCAAAGGAACCGTACGTGACACTCTCGCGTCATACGGCTCCGTCCCGGAACAACCGATCTACGACCACCCCCTTTGAAGCTAAAGCTCCCTCAAACCAACCTCCCTTCATTCATTGAGTTGGAGGATATGAAATAGAACCCGCCGTACATAAAGATCAAGCCCTAACGTCGTTCTGTTTGTGCCGCCAAAACAACAACGGTCATATAGAACACCAACGCTTAATTCCGACGGACGACTCAGACTAAACATACCAATAGTCACCTGATTCATACCCAGAAGCGATCCA